ATAATGATAATTTGATTCTTCGTCGCCGTAGTAAATAGGATAAAAAAGAGAATTTCATCGTCTTTAAAAAAGAAGAAAGAATAAAATAAGAATTCAATAAGGAGGAATTGACTGTGTTCCCTTCATTTAAAAAAAAAAAAAAAAAGCCGTTCCCTTCAGTAAAAAGAAACCCTTTTGTAGCGAATCCGTTATTAAAGAAAATCGAGAAACTGAATGCCAAGGCCCAGAAAGATTTCCTCAAAACTTGGTCGCGTGCATCTACCATTATACCCGCAATGATCGGATACACTATTTATATCCATAACGGGAGGGAACATGTGCCTATTCCTATAACGAAATATATGGTCAATTATAAATTGGGAGATTTTGTACCCACTAGAATTTTTAATCAACACAACTCTAAAAAAAAAAGTGATACTAAATCTGTTAAAAGCAAAAGTGATACTAAATCTGTTAAAAGCAAAAGGGATACTCAATCTCGTCGTTAATCAAATGAATTCTGTTAAAAGCAAAAGGGATACTCAATCTCTTCGTTAATCAAATGAATTCTGTTAAAAGCAAAAGGGATACTCAATCTCTTCGTTAATCAAATGAATATAGATAATTATCGGTCATTAGTGAAAAGGGGAGGTACGCCATGATAAAAAAAAAGAATAAGAAGCGATATACAGAAGTATCGGCTTTAGGTAAATATATTCCTATGTCTACTCACAAAGCGAGAAGAGTGATTGATCAGATTCGTGGACGTTCCTACGAAGAAACACTGATGATACTAGAACTCATGCCTTATCGAGCATGTTATCCAATTTTAAAATTAATTTCTTCCGCAGCAGCAAACGGTATTCACAATATGAATTTCGACGAAACAAGTTTAATCATTAGTAAAGCCGAAGTCAATGAGGGGCCTACTGCGAAAAAATTCAAACCTCGAGCTAAGGGACAGAGTTATCCGATAAAAAGATCCACTTGTCATATCACTATCGTATTGAGGGATATATCATTAAACGAAAAATATGAAGAATATATCAGAAAACCATGGGCCCTCTTAGAGAAATCAAACGAAACAGAAATAAGAAAACGGAATTGAAATAATAACGCGAAAAGAGAAATGAAAAGAAAGATACTGAGTATGCCGTGTAATGATATGTATAGTAGGGAGGTCTTATGGGACAAAAAATCAATCCATTAGGTTTCCGACTTGGTACAACCCAAACCCATCACTCTATTTGGTTTGAAAAACGAAAAGATTATTCTGAAGGCCTACAAGAAGATCACAAAATACGAGAACACATTCAGAATTATATAGAAAAGGAGAGAATCTCCTCCGATTCGGATGTCATTTCACGAATACAGATTGACAAATCAATCGATGTGGTTAAAGTCATAATATATATGGGATTCTCACAGTTATTAACAGAGGATGAACCGCCCAAAACCAAAATCAAAGAATTACAGGTAAGTTTAAAAAAAGCCATTCACTTCATTCAAAACCGAAAACTGAATCTTGCTGTTAGAAAAATGAAAAAGCCTTACGGAGACCCTACTATTCTTGGAAAATATATAGCCAACCAATTAAAGAATAGAGTTTCATTTCGCAAAGTAATGAAAAAGGCTGTTGAATTAGTCGAAAAAGCATATAAAAAGGGAATTCAAGTACAAATTGCCGGATGTATTGGCGGAAAAGCACAAGAAATGGCACGCGTCGAATGGCTTAGAAAGGGTCGAGTCCCTCTCCAAACCGTTACCGCTAAAATAGATTTTTGTTCCACTCAAGTTATAACTATCCGTGGGGTATTGGGCATAAAAGTTTGGATCTTTTGAGACGGGAAATCCTACTATCCAATGCTAGAACAAAAAATGAAAAATTCTTTCGTTCTTTTTTTGTTCAACCAAAAAAAGGAACAATTCTATAGGGTTGAATAAGAATTCGAAAAAGGATCTAATTGCTATGTTGAGTCCAAAAAAAACCAAATTCCGTAAAGAACATCGAGGAAGAATGAAAGGAAGATCTTCTAGAGGCAGTCGTATTTCTTTCGGTAAATATGCTCTTCAAGCACTTGAACCCGCTTGGCTCACCTCTCGACAAATAGAAGCAGGGCGGCGAGCAATGACACGAAATGTACGCCGCGGTGGAAAAATATGGGTGCGTATTTTTCCAGACAAACCCGTTACAGTCAAACCTACACAAACGCGTATGGGTTCGGGTAAAGGATCTCCCGAATATTGGGTAGCTGTCGTTAAACCGGGTAGAATACTTTATGAAATGGGCGGAGTAGCGGAAAATATAGCTAGAAAGGCTATTGAAATAGCTGCATCAAAAATGCCTATACGGACTCAATTCATTATTTCGAAATAGGAATGTAGAACCAAAAAAAGTAAGGAAGCCTTGGGGAGAATTGCAGGTTTTTTGGACAAAAAAGATTTCTTTTTTTTACTTCGTGCTTTGCGTCGAAAGAGCAGGCTAAACAAAAAAACAAAAAAACAAAAAAACGATATGATTCAATCTCAGACCCTTTTGAATGTAGCGGACAACAGCGGTGCCCGGAAATTGATGTGTATTCGAATCGTAGGAGCTAGCAATCAACGATATGCTCATATTGGCGACGTTATTGTTGCTGTAATTAAGGAAGCAAAGCCAACTTCGGCTCTAAAACGATCAGAAGTGATCAAAGCTGTAATTGTACGTACTTGTAAAGAATTCAAATGTGATGATGGTATGATAATAAGATATGATGACAATGCTGCAGTTGTCATTAATAAAGACAGAAATCCAGTAGGAACTCGCATTTTTGGTGCGATCCCCCTAGAATTGCATCAAAATTTCGACAAAATAGTTTCATTAGCGCGTGAAGTAATATAAGAAGTCTTTTAAAAGGAAACTGTGATCTAGTATTTGAATGAAATCCATTTATCAGTATGGTAGATTGTGTCTCAGGTATATACCTTTCATAATTCAAAAAGAAAAAGAAAGGAACATGTTGATTATATCCAAATTGGAAGGCAAAAATCATTTGAGTTTATCATGGGTAAGGACACTCTTTCTGAAATAGTCACATCTATACGAAATGCCGATATGGCTAAAAAAGAGACGGTTCGAATAACATTTACTAACATCGCCCAAAACATTGTGACAATACTGTTACGAGAGGGTTTTATCAAAAATGCGAGGGAACATCGGGAAAGCAAAAAATCCTTTTTGGTTTTAACCCTACGCCATAGAAGGAATAGAAAGGGTCCGTCTAGAACTCTTTTCAATTTAAAACGGGTCAGTCGACCCGGTCTACGAATCTATTCTAACTATCAAAAAATTCCTAGGATTTTGGGCGGGATGGGGGTTGCAATTCTTTCTACTTCTAAAGGTATAATGACAGACCGAGAGGCTCGATTAAAAAGAATAGGTGGAGAAATCTTGTTGTATATCTGGTAATCGTAATCTTTATGCCACTACACCCAACCAAATAACGAAAGCCATATATTATATGCTGTATAATAGATACGATAGGGTCGAAATGGAAATAAGCCGTTACGATGCAGCCCGGGGGCGTATAATTGCTAGATTGGACAACACCGATTCAGATTCGAATGAGTATGAGTAAGGTGGGTTTTGAACTTGAAGACTCGTGAGGATTCCATTCGCGACTCCAAAGAAACTTAGTTTCTTCCAAAAAAGAGATTCAAGGTTAAGGAATAAAAAATATGAAAATAAGGGCCTCCGTTCGTAAAATTTGTACAAAGTGTCAGTTGATCCGTAGGAAAGGGCGAATTAGAGTCATTTGTTCCAATCCACGACATAAACAAAGACAACGATAACCTTTCAAAAAAAAAAGAATTTGATAAAGTCAAAGCTAAATTAAAAAAAGAAAATAATGAGAAAAACAAACAAAATCTATGTTAACATGAAATGGATATATCCATATCTCTCTCACTTTTATTTATAAACTGATCAAATATGGCAAAAACGATACGAAGATATAGTTCATTTAGATTGAGGAATAGACGCATTCGTTCGCGTAAGAGTGCACGGAAAATACCCAAAGGAATTATTCACGTTCAAGCAAGTTTCAGCAATACCATTGTTACTGTTACAGATGTAGGGGGTCGGGTGGTTACTTCGGCCTCTGCCGGCGCTTGTGGATTCAAGGGTAGAAGAAGGGGTACGCCCTTTGCCGCCCAAACAACCGCCGAAAATGCTATTCGCACAGTAGTAACTCAAGGTATGCACCGAGCTGTTGTCTTAGTAAAAGGTGTCGGTCGTGGGAGAGATGCGGCATTACGAGCTATTTTGAGAAGCGGTGTGCGGTTGCATTTGTTACGAGATAGAACCCCTTTACCACACAATGGGTGTAGGCCTCCTAAAAGAAGACGTACGTAGAAAAAAAAAATGGAAGACCCCCCAAAAAAGATGAAAACGATTCATCCCTATCAATCGAGTATGGTGTGCACTTTATCTGTATTCTGTAGACGGAATCCACTCCACCTAAGCTCGATCGCCGCTACTCTGTCTTATTTAAATGGAACACTTTTCCTGCTGATATTTTCCTACTGAGATTCAGGAACTAAAATCCACTGGATCAACTACGAGCTTTGTCCCTAGAACTGAATTCTTTCCTTGTATCTAAGAATAAGAAGAACTTACAGATGAATAGGATGGAAGTTTAATCGGAACGAATCGGAATTGTATTTCTATGATCGATCAGGAAAATCCACTGGATCTATTTCTAAATTCTAAACGAATCGAAATAGCATCAAAAAAAAGAATCAAGAAAATAAGGAGCATGATGCCAGACCAAAGAGACTTTGAATTTTACATCGAGAACGATAGCGACTTTAGCGAGTTTTGCTTAGAAATTACAAATAACAAGAACTTCGCAGACTGGGACTCTTTGGAGTGTAAAGATTTACACAACGATTTGTTGTATGGACGATTCGCCCTTTCTCCTCTAACTGCAAAGGAATCTCGCTTGCTGAAAAAGGGATTACGCGAGGCTTTGCTTACTGGGATACTTTGTCTGCGATTCACGCATGCGAAAATTCAAAACGCATGCAAGAATTTGAATTTGATGAACATCGTTGGAATTCAGGAGTCTCTCGATGAGATTCTAAAGAATTTCGGCAAAATCATCTTAACGGGTAAGTTGGAAGAGTTCGTTGGCAAGGGACCTTTTGTCGCGATTTTAGATGTACGGGGGCCACTAAACGCAATGGCCGTGGATATTGAACTCCCACCCGGGATTAAGGTAGAAATAGAAACTCAACACATTGCGACCATAACGGAACCCATTCCGTTTGTTGTAGAACTTAGAATTGAGCTCGTTTCGAGCACCAGCAAGGGTGAAACGGGAATTACAGATGAAGAAGGGTTTTCTATAGACCCAAACCCTCCCATTCAGAAAGTCAACAGTAGCATTCAAGGCTACGAATATGGGGGACAAACTTTCCAAACACTTTTTATAGAAATTTTGAGTACGAGTCCAACAGTTCCTAATAAAGCACTTTTATTAGTTTCAATGAAAATAATGAACCTTTTTCAGATCGTTTTGCAGGCCAAATATTTGGATTATAAAGAATTAGAAAAAGGTATTCATGTCGGGGTCTTTTGCGTTTCTGCCCTTAGGGCAGAGCAATCGAAATGGATAAAAACCATATTGGAAGACGCTTTATACATGGTGGGGGGGCGTAAGCACCAAGGGCCTCTTACCGATGAAGAAGATGATTCAATAGACTCCAACTTCACCCCAGTTCAAAATTTGGATTGTAGGATTGAATCCTATGAAGAAGAAGGACAAACTTTCCAAAGGCTTTTTCTCGAGATTTGGACAAAGAGTCCCACAGAACCTCAGGAAGCGCTTTGGGAAGCTTCCGCTAAAATCTTAGAGCTTTTTAGTCTCTTTTTGCAGACATCAAAAGAAAACGAAAAGGACCTAAAACAAATAATCAAGGATTGGACGGAGAACAAAAGAAAACACCAAGAGGTTCTGCGTCTGCTTGATTCGGAAGAGAGCGGCTCTATTGGCTGGATCACTAAAATGAAACTCGCCTATATGCATATGACCCTTCTTTCTATGAATGCCATGTATATTTTGCTGGTGCATCGCCTGAAACCGGATTACGACCGGTACAATTCGATTACTGATCAGATCGTACAAGAACTAAGGGCCTCTCTCAATAAACTGAGAGAGATCCAGAAAGGAGAGTACAGCGAACAAAGGATCCTTGTCCATTCTATAGCCCAAGAAATAGAAGCCGCTCTCCAGAAATATGAAACAACGTATAAGCTGGACGACTTTGTCATCAAGGCGAAAAAAGATATGATTACAATGATATGGGATAAGGAAAGAGCAGACTTGGAGAGCTCTTTGATTAGGTGGGAATCGGACGAGGACTACTTAAACTTAAAAAAAATGAACCCGGTAGAGATGGATAGGTCTTTTGCCGAGTTACAGTATCAGGAGACACTGCGGAAGGAACAAGATGAACAAAGTTCGCAACAACAGAAGGACCAAATGGAAAAACGCCGATGGGAAAGACAAAACCGCGAGCGTGAGCGGAAAAGAGGAAATCGAGAATTCTAATGAAATGAGTGGTTAGTTTATGTCTTTTTTTTTCATGAAAAAACCAAAAGTTCTGCCCTCCCTTTCTATTTACCCAACCAACTACCCAAGGGATGCAAGGGCAGAGGCCTTTGGTCTCTCAGGAGTAGTCGCTCGCCTTCAAGCGACTACTCTAGAGAGACAAAAGGAGTCAAAACTAACTCTTGAGTTAGTCATTTCTTTTCTTGCGATTACGCTTCCGTCGGTCTCTTTGTTTCCAACGTTTACGCATTCGTTCTTCCTGTTCTAGAAGTTCTTCTTCATCTCCTTGGTACACTCCAGTCATCTCATACTGGACCTCTGCCCATATCCTATCGAGCAGGGTTGGGTCCATTGTCTTCATTCAGGAGTTCCAACCAAACCTCAAGTACGTATAGGGTGTTTTGCTTTTCTAAAACGAGGCTTTTGTACCTGTTTATGTAAGTCTGAAATTCAACAGCATCCTCGTGGAGTTCCTTGAGATTGTCCAGTTGATCTAGACATCCCTTCACTTTTTTGAATGTATAATCCCAAAGCAACCGGTAAATCGTGTATCTACCTTCGATTCTTTTATTGTTCAGTTGATCTAGACATCCCTTCAATTCTTGGAGGGTAGAATCCCAAAGCAACTGGTAAACCCTGTACTCCGCTTCGATTCCTTTGACGAATACAAGAATTTCATCACACACAGAAACTATGTCGTGACGTAATCTTTCTCTTTCGGTGGGAGTCATCGAGCCAAGAGAGAAACCTTTTTCCCAACCAGGCGGACCTAGTTGGTGTTGTTCTTTTTTCTGCCCTACCCTTTGCCTCCAGGTTTCCAGGCATTTTCTGTTTGGTTTTTCTGTCTTAAAAAAGATTAGAAAAAGAGACATGATTTTCGCCGAAGCTTGGGAAAGTGCTTCATGCGGATATATTGGACTCTCGGTCA